AATTGGTCGGGAGCTCTTTTACCTTGGAAAATCATAGAATTACCTCAGGGAGAGTTAGCCGCACCTACGAATGATATAAATACTACGGTTGCTTTGGCTTTACTCACGTCAGTGTCATATTTCTATGCAGGTCTTAACAAAAAGGGATTAAGTTATTTCGGGAAATATATTCAACCAACCCCGGTTCTTTTACCCATTAACATCTTAGAAGATTTCACCAAGCCCTTATCACTTAGTTTTCGACTTTTCGGAAATATCTTAGCGGATGAATTAGTAGTTGTTGTTCTTGTTTCTTTAGTACCTTCAGTAGTTCCTATCCCTGTCATGTTCCTTGGATTATTTACAAGTGGTATTCAAGCTCTTATTTTTGCAACTTTAGCCGCGGCTTATATAGGTGAATCTATGGAGGGCCATCATTGAAATAGTCTTTTTTTAGCTTAGTACAAAGCAATGTATGTGCAGCTAAAGGTGATTTACTTAAGGAATAGAAATATACAAGACTCCATATACGATAGAAAGCAATAGGAACAAAAAATCTCAAATTACGATATTAGGGGGTTGTAAAAAAAGGAAAGAGATCTTTGAGATCTTTTTCCTAAAATTATCCTTTCATCCACTTAACATGCTACCTTTTCGACGAATATTGGCCTTCTATATATATTTATTATATTGGTCGGTCAGCCAATCTTCTTATTCAAATTCTGATTTGAATTAAGATATATGTTTACAACGTGTGATTAAATAAAAAACAGTAGAAAGGATTCTACTTTACAGTTGGTTTTATTTAACAATTGACCAAAAAAAAATTGAATAAATTGCACGAACTTAGATCAATCAAATAATTTCTATGCAATAATTCGCGCTAATCAATTTCATTAGTCCATTTAGAATGTATTCGGGTGGACTAATGATAAATAAATACGAATACAGCAGAAAAAGGGGGGATTCCTAAAAAACGAATGGGTTCGAGAACCCAATTGAATCTAATGGTTTACGTTATGGAAGAAAGACATGTATATGTGATATTAGATATTGACTAGTTATATATGAACTAAAGATATATTTCATTTTCCCTACTACCGTGTGTGGGTTCAAATAGAAGTTCTCTCATATCGTTGTGGCTGTGAATTTGCTGAATAAAGAGATGAAATCAAGAAAAGATGAAAGAATTGAAATAAGAGTTCGGAATCACGAAATGGAAGAACGAAAGTGCTATGAATTCACAAAAACTCTGCGGGATAGAAACGAAAAACTAGATATCGAAGTAGGTCGGATTATTCAATAATATTCTTACTTAAATTCGAAGTTCTTAGTTACTTCGACTGGATGTATCGATGGAATAATTAAGTCATAATTCATTGGCTGATTGTATCATTAACCATTTCTTTTTGTTGGTACGAGGGACTTATCATGAATCCACTGATTTCTGCTGCTTCCGTTATTGCTGCTGGATTGGCTGTAGGGCTTGCTTCTATTGGACCTGGAATTGGTCAAGGGACTGCTGCGGGTCAAGCCGTAGAGGGTATCGCGAGACAGCCCGAGGCAGAGGGAAAAATACGAGGTACTCTATTGCTTAGTCTAGCTTTTATGGAAGCTTTAACGATTTATGGATTGGTTGTAGCATTAGCACTTTTATTTGCGAATCCTTTTGTTTAATCTTAGAAAAATACATATTTTTCCTATTTTATTGCCTTGGACTTGTCGTTTGCTTTTTCAAATTAGATCAAGACTTCCCTCCTACAATTCCTTATTCATTGAGAAAATAACCTACGGGAAGGGCTGATTTGCAGATGAGGCATTAGCATACCGACTCTCTTTCATCCTTCCCGCCCGTAGTCAAGAGAAACTCCTTTTTTTAGGTGTTGTAACAACTAAGGAGTAGTTCATACTTTATAACATAACTCGAGTATTTTTTGACTCGATTTCAAAAAAAATAATAAATAAAAGGGGCAAAGTGATAGAAAAAGAACTCTGGTCGATTTTTTAGTCAAGGGGAGATTATATGAAAAATGTAACCGATTCTTTCGTTTCTTTGGGCCACTGGTCATCTGCCGGGAGTTTCGGATTTAATACCGATATTTTAGCAACAAATCCAATAAATCTAAGTGTAGTTATTGGTGTATTGATCTTTTTTGGAAAGGGAGTGTGTGTGAGTTGTTTATTTCAAGAATAGGCTGGATCCAATCAGCTGTACCCTTTTTTCCGTTATAACTGGGAAAGGGAGGTGCATGATCTCGCGAATTACTTCTTAATAAATTATATGTAAGAACCATAACATTTCGTGATTCATTGGCAAATCTACTTTGATTCTCTAGCAACCAATAATGAGGGTCTGTTAAGATGGTTAAAGCAAACCGTTTGAAGTCTAGGCGCAGCATAGTACTCTTTCTACCACTATGTTAATATAGAGGTGGTTTAAAAATGAATCTTTTATCAATATAGAACACTCATCTCGATAAAATGATTTGAACCACTTATTCTAAAAAAGGACATTTTCCCT